TCTATTGATACAGAATGCTTACCCTGCAATAGATCTTATCTATACCTACTATGAAGACTTCTACTTCAATTCAAAGAAAGGAAAAAGTCTTCCTTCAGCAAGAAACTAAGCAAGGGCTTGTCCCTTGGAACTAAGCTATTCTATTAAAAGAAGGTTGGATGCCGATCTCTTTCTTTTGGGGTTGATCCCCTTTCATCAAATGGTCGCCGGATTGAAAAAAACTTTTCTTTTAGTTGAAAAATGTACTCCAAATAAGCCTCTTTGCTTTGCCAGCATTCGACCCTATTACGAAGCGGTCGTTTTGGTAATAAAGAAGATAGGAATTTCTCCTAATCCTACAATGAAGTTCCCAGCTCTACGAGAAGTGAAGTTTTGGTGTACCCCTGCATCCTACTCTGGGGATCACTCTTCCGCTGACTATGCCACTTACTTGAGCTTCCCTTCTATCTAGAGTCCAAGACTTTTTCTGAAAAGCTCGGAAGAAGCTAGGCTATTTTCGGAGAGAGAAGACCAGTTTCCAGAGAGACCAGCGAGCGGCTTAGAGGACAAAGTGCCATTTTCCGCTTAGAATAAAGATAAAAGTCCTTTCATAAAGAGATTCAGCCCCTCAACTTCAAATTGAAGAAAGTCCTGGCCTGTACCCTATCCCGATTTCCTCTTGCTTCTGACTACGATAGAACTGGGAAACCTTTCACTTAAGGGCAACAAAGACTGGTGTCATCCTCAAGGACGGGAGACTCCTGAGTCTGGGCGTGTTTTCTCTGCTAATAGAACTTTTATAAAAAAGTGAGGCTTGTCTTCTACTATTCTATTCGCTAAGCCCAGGACCTCATCTTCTCTTTAGATAGAAGGGCAAAATCCTATTTTTCAATCAATTCATTACTAGACTAGTTTGAACTCTTTTTCTTAAGCTCCCAACTATACTTTATTGAAAATAAAAAGAAAGAGAAAGCTATAGGCCCGCAGGGCAACATCAATACCTGACTGACCGGCTATTGGCCAAGCCTGAAACTTCAATAGAGAAAATCTCGGCAAACTGCTAAACGAACCTAACCAGAAAGACCCTCTTTTGTCATTCGACAGTGGCATTTAAGCTCCTTTTCGCTTTTGAGCTCTCTCAGTTGGTTAGCTAGTGTCATTGGCCTTCGGCTTCTTTTCTTACCCTGGACCGATCGAGTTAGAGAGTTGCCGAGTTCTTGCTCTCCGGAATAAGGAAATCTTAGGTTGAAAGAGCGCTGGAATGTAGTGAACCATACCGAGCGGTTACCTCAGAGCAAACCTAGGAGAAGGAATCTTTGTCTGGTCTTGAATGCCCCATTCTTTCCGCGAGTGGTTGGATGGCCGAATACACTAACGCGGATAGGCCTTGTCAAGCTTCAGCTAGGCTCCATAAGGAACTCGATCCATCATCTTCTTTTCCTCTTCCGACTTTAGAATTGTTCGGAAGACAACAAAAAGTGAGGTGCTAATGGTGTTTTCACCGGCTTTGCCTTGCTCATGCCAAACAACTCAAGCAACTTCTCCACAAACCTCCTTTGTGAAAGTGCTAAAGTCCCACTTTTCCTATCCCTTTGAATCTCCATTCCAAGGATTTGATTTGACTTGCCGATCTAAATCTTGTACATAATCTCTCTCTTTTGAGTGGAATTTCCATTTCTTTCTGATGAAAAGGTCTAAAGATCATTTCTATCTCACGAATTGGATTTGAACCAATATCTCCCTTGGGCGACTTTCCGTTTAGTCGATCGTGATGGGTCTGTCGTCCTCCTCATTATAGTCCTCCTAAAATCAATAGCATTTCGTCGAAATATATTCTGTCTTTTCACCTTAGTAGTCCTATGCATAGTCAGTACTATAGCCCCAATCATGGCTACTAATAAAATAAGACTAGGAACCAAAAACCAGACGAAATAGTAGGTATAAAGTAAATTGCCCAATGTTTCCAAATTAGTCCAACTTCTTACTTTTACGGCATAAACCGTATATCTCATATAGGTCGTATTTCTTTGGGTTGGTAGTAATGGAATGGTTTCATTATCTAAAATGAAGAACATTTCCCACCAAAAGATCAGTCCAATAATACCACTCACTGGTAAATAGCGCAAGACTTCTTCGTGAATCTCTGCTATTTGAATATGGAACATCATAACAACGAATAGGAATAAAACGGCTATAGCTCCTATATGAACTACTGGGAAGATCATAGCGGAGAAGTCGAGACCTAAGAAAAGAAGTAAACCTGAAGTGTTGCGAAAGACTAGGATGGGAAACAAAACGGAATGTACCGGATTTTTAGCACGTGCAACCATCAACCCAGAGACCAAAGCAGGGCTCGACAAAACAGAAAGTATCATAGTACGTCGTCCTTCCCTGAAATGGAACTTTCATACTGGAGAAAGAACTAGCATGAAAGTCGATCTATTACGACCAGCGCGGTTGTTCGTATTTCATTTTCAAACCAAATCTTTCTAAACCACTGAGTTACTTACGGAATCTCAAA